ATAACTTTTTTCTTCTCATTCAATATATTATGTCAATTGATGAGCATACTAATTAATACTAAATAAATAATAATACTAAATAAATAATAACTAATAACGAGTTAAAATAAAAGTAAAAAAAAAAAGGGTGTTATGTTATAAGGCTCTTGTTCCAAACAAAATATCAAAAAAATGGAATAAATACAATTGAAAAAGAAAAGATCCAAATTACTAATATATATTACTAAATATATATTAGTAATTTTAGTAATGACCCTATTTATATTATAATATTTTTATTGAAAATATAAATGATTGAAAATAGGATTTCATTTAATTTTAAGAGAGTTTCATTTTTCATTTAGAAATGAAGTTCCATGTTATTTTGACATTCCTTTATTCAAGATACTTTATTCAAGAGTTGCTCGAGAAATCGGTTGAGTCAGAATCGTAGGATGAATAGATGTCAAAGAGGATCAATTTTTTTTTATTTCTGTCACTATTGTTTGTGCTGTCTATAATGAAATGAATAATGAATGATAAATGAAATCAAAAGCTTTCAATTCAATTGGGACTCATTTTGTCAATTGGTCTTTTTATTATCTTATATTTTTCAAGATAAGAAACTTAGGTAAGTGTTTCATAAATAAACATATGTATAAATAGAACGTATCCCATTTAGTTCCTTCATGCCTACTATAACTAGTTATTTCGGTTTTCTACTGGCGGCTTTAACTATAACCTCAGCTCTATTTATTGGTCTGAGCAAGATACGTCTTATTTGAAATTGATTGAATGAACAATTCAATTCATAAAAATGTTTTTGTGAGATATCCAGGTAGTCCACAGTTCCTTCCCATGTGAATTGTAATTCTTGATTATTGAGATTCGTGGGCGATTTGGATTACTATTTAGAGATAGATATTACCCCCCCTTTTTTTTTACCTACCTTTTCAAAAAAAATAAAAAAATGATTGAAGTTTTACTATTTGGAATCGTGTTAGGCCTAATTCCTATTACTTTGGCTGGATTATTCGTAACTGCGTATTTGCAATACAGACGCGGCGATCAGTTGGACCTTTGATTAAGTAAGAGCTCATCTCTTTTTAAATAACATCTCTTTTTTTTATTGACCTCCTGCGGATTAAAGAAAGGAGGAGGTCAAATTAGGGTTGCTGCTCTAGTTAGTAAAGTTATTTACTTGTAATTCGACCCAAGAAGAACAGAAGCACGCTCTGTAGGATTTGAACCTACGACATCGGGTTTTGGAGACCCGCGTTCTACCGAACTGAACTAAGAGCGCTTTCTTTCTTATCCCAATATAAAGGGCTGTATGTAAATAAAAGAATTTTATTTGTAACCCCCACTTTGGATACATATAGTATGATAAAGCATTATGTTATGTATGTCTAATTTTTATTGATCTCAATGGATCCTTCATTACTGCACATGGGAGAAGTAATAGATAGGGATGACAGGATTTGAACCCGTGACATTTTGTACCCAAAACAAACGCGCTACCAAGCTGCGCTACATCCCTTTCAATTGGCCTATAGTGTCATTGTAGAGAATCCCCATCTTGTTTTCCACATCGTGATTTCTCCCATTGATATACAATTGCTCTTGTCATTTCTTTTTCGTCTTATATAACAATATAACATATAATAAAAGAAAAAAGAATCAAATCGATCAAATAGATATAATATAATTAACAATATAATAAAAAATATAAATATAAAAATCGGTAATGTTCAGAAAATAAAGTGAGTGGACACTTTTTTCTGTTGTAAAGAAAGTAAAATATCATCAACAACGACATGTGTATCTGATCATATATGTATTACAATAAAAAAGGAGGATTTTCAATGCGAGATTTTAAAACATATCTCTCCGTGGCACCTGTGTTAAGCACTCTATGGTTCGGGTCTTTAGCAGGCCTATTGATAGAGATTAATCGTTTATTCCCAGATGCGTTAACATTCCCCTTTTTTTCATTCTAGTTGGGGATGAAGAAGATTATAGATAGAATAAATTATCTGTGACTAACCCTTTTTGTTTTGTTCTTTCTTTCAGTTTTTTAGGATAAAAAAGAAGGAAAGAGAAAGAATCAAAAAAGATTCATCCGCAACGAAACTCAGGTTCACGCTGAATTAATAGAGGGAGAACAAAAATGTAAAGTAAATAATAAAAGTCGCGGACAACAAACGCATACAGGATACTTAAATGAAATACTATAACTAATGGATAGTTAGAAATCATCGTATTACTTATATTCTCTATTGATTTGATTGCAATGAAATATTTAATAATCGGGTTTCGAGTCAGCAACTTCTTTTTTTCTTCTTCGTTTCGAAAATAGAAGAGTTAGGTGAATAAAAAAAAAAGGGGGTTTATGGCCAAGGGTAAAAATGTCAGAGTAAAGGTTATTTTGGAATGTAACAGTTGTGTCCGAAACGATATTAATAAGGAATCGCGGGGCATTTCCAGATATATTACTCAAAAGAATCGACACAATACGCCTAGTCGATTGGAATTGAGAAAATTTTGTCCCTATTGTTACAAGCATACGATTCATGGGGAGATAAAGAAATAGAGAAAATGTAACGCGTTTGTAACCCCTCCAAGGAACAGCAATAAATTACATAATAATAAAATATTAATATAAAAATTTCATAATAAATTATAAAAATAAAACAACCCAATCCTATTTCATCCTATTTTGGTAGGATCGCAAATGAAATTCGAATTAAGAAATACGATTTAAAAGATAAGGAATAAACCATGGATAAATCCAAGCGACTTTTTCTTAAATCCAAGCGATCTTTTCGTAGGCGTTTGCCCCCAATTGGATCGGGGGATCGAATTGATTATAGAAACATGAGTTTAATTAGTCGATTTATTAGTGAACAAGGAAAAATATTATCTAGACGAGTGAATAGATTGACTTTGAAACAACAACGATTAATTACTATTGCTATAAAGCAAGCTCGTATTTTATCTTTGTTACCCTTTCTTAATAACGAGAAACAATTTGAGAGAACTGAATCGACTCCTAGAACCACGGGTCCTCGAATTAGAAATAAATAGATAGGCTATTCCTCAATTGCACTTGAATCAAAATTTCAATATGAACCCCAACTCAGATTTATATTTTGTTCGAAAAATTGGAGAACCCCGATTGGATTGTCACATCATAAGAAAAAATGGCTTCTTTTTTTAATGTGTTGATTCATTTTTACTATATTTCTCTTATTTATATTAATTTCTACTCTACCTTCCCGGAGCTCATTCTCCGGGGCCCCACTTAAATCATTACGGTGGATTCCTTCTAATCTTCTTATTTAAGGATCTGATTGGAAATCATGTAAAGACAATTTGTATTTGATATGGCTATTTGTGCAAGTATTTTACGATTAAGAAGCAACTGTCTCTTATACAGATCATGTATGGATCTGCTATAACTATAGGATACCCCAATCTCACGAATTGCTGCATTTATCCGAGTAATCCACAAACGACGAAAATTTCTCTTTTGCCTGCCCCTATCCCGATGAGCAGAACTCAAGGCTCTCATTTTCTGTTGAATAGTATTTCGAGTAAGTCGTGAATGAGTCCCTCGAAAGGTTGATGCAAATAAACGAATTTTTATTCTACGTCTCCGAGCTATATACCCTCGTCTAATTCTGGTCATTGAATCAAATTAAACTTTGATGAATAACTAATTGATTTATTTTCTTTCAGTTATTCTTTTTCCCTTTCCTGGTCTATTAATAACAAAACGGATTCTTCCAATGTATAAAAAAAAAATTCCAATGGCTTTTGCTACTATGACCTTCCCAACCACCATTTTTCCAGGCATTTAACCTCGAAATAAGAAATTGTATTGATACTAGGTATCAACAAAAAAAATACTAAATTGTAACTCAAGTTGAGTATAGTATAAAGTATCAATAAATAGTAAAGGTAAATGGATAAATAAATAGTGGGTTCCATCGTTTCTATGGCTACTTCTTAAACGGTGAGGTCCTCTCTATACACCGGAGCCCCTTCCACCATTAATCAATGTTATTAGTAACTTGTACAGTTCACATTCTTTGACTCTACCCATGAATTGTACAGTAATAAGTCTTTTCACAATGAGATCTACCCATACAGTAACGGTATTTAATTACAAAGGTTGGCTAGGTAGCTGACCCTGTATAGTCCGTTCTTGCAAGAGTAGGAGCCTAATTCTTTTGCTTCTTAAATATGATTTCCCCCGCTTAATGGATAACCATTTGCTACCACTGGGGAATTGCTTTTCATCTCCAATTGAGGTGATTGGATTTGCACCAATAGAAACCATAAATTTGATACGCAATGGAGGTTTTTTTCTATATTGATTGGAATTCTTCTATCCTATTCATTGGTACTGGTCATTGATACTGGAAAAAATTGTACTTTATTTTGTTCCGGCTCATGATCTGAACGGGTCGCACATACACCCGAGTACATGTTCCTCGACGCTGAGGACATCCCCGAAGAGCGGGGGATTTTGTTACATTTTTTATTGGCTGTCTTGTGTTTCTAATAAGTTGTTTAATAGTTGGCATACTTAATGGTATAGAAAATGGGCTGGTTTAGATCAATCCTAACCAGATGATTATGAATTCTTTCTATTTTCTTTTTTTTTTTTTTACTTTACGCAGATAAAATATTCAATTTAGATTCATCCAAATTATGGTTCGAAATGGATGGAATCGCAGATTTACGTGAAATCCCCGGCATTTTCGATCGCTACCAGATCAACAATTCCATGAGCTTGGGCTTCTGTTGCTGACATAAAAACGTCCCTTTCCATGTCTTCGGATACAACCCATAAGGGGTTACCCGTTCTTTGTACATAAACCCTTGTGAGGGTTTCGCGTAGTTTCAGAAGTTCTTCCGCTTCTAGGACAAATTCTCCTGTTTGTGCCTCATAAAAAGAACTCGCAGGTTGATGGATCATTACCCTGATGATATAACATAATGAATGTTTCCGCGATCTCGTACGATTGATTGGACTAGGCAAAAAGCAAAAAGATTAAAGAATAACAAGAAAAAATAAGTATATATATATAATTGAACAACCGTACAGGCATTTTTTGTGCATTGCATACGGCTCCACAATGGACTTTTTACGTTCGTTGAGCAAAAAACGAAATAGGATCCATCAGACCCAAATCGTTAAGTGATCCATTTACCACCCTTCTTTTCGTGGGAGTTCAAAAATACTATGATGGTTCCGTTGCTTTCTATATTTATGATTTATCTCATATGTGATTCAGCAATCCCAAAGTTTCTTTTTGATCCGATCAAATAAAAAAAGTAAAAAAAAAAATGATCTTGTTTTTTTTTTTTTCATTTGAGTATTCTTTCATATTTCATAACATAAATATTGGAAAGAGGCTTCTGGCGTGAAAAATAAAAGTTTGTGACGCTGAAATGAAGCCCGGATAGATAAGATCAAATCATAAATACCCTTTGTCTCATATTACTCGCCCGATATATAATCCCATGTTCTGAAAAAACAATAATGGTTTGTTCATATCGAACTCGAAGTGCCATGCTATTATTACTTAAATATTATCTTACAAATTCTTATTTATATTAAAATATTAAATATGGCGAAGGCATAGTTTTCTTTTTTCTTTCAAACAAAAAACTCATTGGCGCCGAGCGTGAGGGAATGCTATACGTTTCGTAATTTCTCCTCCGACCAGGATGAAAGATCCCATTGAAGCGGCTAATCCCATGCATATTGTATGCACATCTGGTGGCACAAATTGCATAGTATCATAAATTGCGACTCCGGGTATTACCCACCCGCCGGGGGAGTTTATAAACAAATAAAGATCTCTGGTCTCATCCTCTATACTGAGATATACCATCAGGCCAATAAGTTGGTTTGAGATCTCGCTATCAACTTCTTGACCTAAAAAAAGTAATCTTTCTCGATGAAGTCGGTTGATTAGGACAAAATTTTATCCCTTAGGAACCGTACACGCGCCTTTGGATGCATACGGTTCAAAAAAAAAGAATCAATGTATTGTATTGATTCTACCCTCCTTTACTTTTTTTATAGTAGGACTTTTCTACCTCCTAATGAAGGGGCTTTTTCTTCGATTTTTTTTTAAGAAAGATTTTTTTTGCTCGAATCTTTTTAAAAAATAAAAGAATCCACTAAACTTATCGAATTAACCTCTCATTGATGTATTGTTTCATCGAAATCGAATCCAAATTACGATGTAATTTTCTTGTTCCTGAATGGGCCTCCTCAATTATTTTAGGTTTATGTTCTACTCCGGGTAAATATCTGCCCGATTTCAATTTGCACATATAGGACAAATGCTCCCAATACCACTTTTACTTTTTTCAATTCATTTCGTGCCTTTCTTACAACAAATACGCGATGTAGTCATAATATTATTTCATTGATTGGCAGTTTGAGATCGCCCATATGCTATCAAGTAATCACTTATGATACAAGTGGTAATCATACATATATTACCAATTGGGTATTTTCTGAACGGAGCCTGGATACTTCATTTTATTGGATTGGTCCAACCAAGCCAACCATAAATTTTGATAATTGATAATATTAATATTGATTTCGACCCCCTCAAAAATGGATCTAATTGCATTTCACGCTCCAAATTATTGATGGTTCAAACAATCTTTTTTGGGCGAAACAGAGGGTATCTCGATCGGGGGAGAGAACGGGGAAATCCCATATGACCCAATATGTCTGACAAGTCGCACTATACGTCAACCCAAATTGCATCTTCCTCTCCAGGACTCCGAAAAGGTACTTTTGGAACACCAATAGGCATCAACTGAAAGAAAGGGGGTTAAGTACTATATTTTACTTTGATGTGGAAACGTAATATTTTTATCCCTGGATATTACCAAATAGTAAGACGAAATTAATAAGGGAAAATTATTACAAATGGGTCGGGCTCTTCGAATGATGAACAAGTATCTACGCATTCGCTCATAGAAAATGGGACCAATCCCCCATTGCGTATTGGTACTTATCGGGTATAGAATAGATCTGCTTATCTTTGTTCCTATGAACAGAATTGTTCCATTATTCCCAACGAAAGAAATGGAATTCAATATTCAATAATATGAACCCTTGTTCCAAAATAATCCACTGAAAGGGAGAGGTCCATAGCATAGTCTTTTTCCAATGCGATAAAGTTACATAGTGTCTATTTTTCTTTGATAAAGGGGTATTTCCATGGGTTTGCCTTGGTATCGTGTTCATACCGTCGTATTGAATGATCCCGGTCGGTTGATTTCTGTACATATAATGCATACAGCTCTCGTTGCTGGTTGGGCCGGTTCAATGGCTCTATATGAATTAGCCGTTTTTGATCCCTCTGACCCCGTTCTTGATCCAATGTGGAGACAGGGTATGTTCGTTATACCCTTCATGACTCGTTTAGGAATAACCAATTCGTGGGGCGGCTGGAGTATCACAGGAGGGACTATAACGAATCCGGGTATTTGGAGTTACGAGGGTGTGGCCGGGGCACATATTGTGTTTTCTGGTTTGTGCTTCTTGGCGGCTATCTGGCATTGGGTATATTGGGATCTAGAAATATTCTGTGATGAACGTACAGGAAAACCTTCTTTGGATTTGCCCAAGATCTTTGGAATTCATTTATTTCTTTCAGGATTAGCTTGCTTTGGGTTTGGTGCATTTCATGTAACAGGCTTGTATGGTCCTGGAATATGGGTATCTGATCCTTATGGACTAACCGGAAAAGTCCAATCTGTAAATCCTGCGTGGGGGGTAGAGGGTTTTGATCCTTTTGTTCCGGGAGGAATAGCCTCTCATCATATTGCAGCAGGTACATTGGGCATATTAGCGGGCCTATTCCATCTTAGTGTCCGCCCCCCCCAACGCCTATACAAAGGATTACGTATGGGTAATATTGAAACTGTCCTTTCCAGTAGTATCGCTGCTGTCTTTTTTGCAGCTTTTGTTGTTGCTGGAACGATGTGGTATGGCTCCGCAACTACCCCAATCGAATTATTTGGTCCCACTCGTTATCAATGGGATCAAGGATACTTCCAGCAAGAAATATATCGAAGGGTTGGTGCCGGACTAGATGAAAATCAGAGTTTATCAGAAGCTTGGTCTAAAATTCCAGAAAAATTAGCTTTTTATGATTACATTGGCAATAATCCAGCAAAAGGAGGTTTATTTAGAGCGGGCTCGATGGACAATGGGGATGGAATAGCGGTTGGATGGTTAGGACATCCTATCTTTAGAGATAAAGAAGGGCGTGAGCTTTTTGTACGCCGTATGCCTACTTTTTTTGAAACATTTCCAGTAGTTTTGGTAGACGGAGACGGAATTGTAAGAGCCGATGTTCCCTTTAGAAGGGCGGAATCTAAGTATAGTGTCGAACAAGTAGGAGTAACTGTTGAGTTCTATGGCGGCGAACTCGATGGAGTCAGTTATAGTGATCCTGCTACTGTGAAAAAATATGCTAGACGTGCTCAATTGGGTGAAATTTTTGAATTAGATCGTGCTACTTTGAAATCGGATGGTGTTTTTCGTAGCAGCCCAAGGGGTTGGTTCACTTTTGGACATGCTTCGTTTGCTTTGCTCTTCTTTTTCGGACACATTTGGCATGGTGCTAGAACCTTGTTCAGAGATGTTTTTGCTGGTATTGACCCAGATTTGGATGCTCAAGTGGAATTTGGAGCATTCCAAAAACTTGGAGATCCAACTACAAGGAGACAAGTCGTCTGATACAATACTGCTCTTGTATCTTTTGCCTCTATTATATTTTTATTATTTAACTTTGACATAGAGTACCAGAGAAATGTTGATTTGAATCACCGCCCTTTCTTTGACTTTTGACTCTTGTCCTTTCTTAATCTGGGAGATGATCCCAAATGAACAGGTGTGGAAGCTATAATTGTAAACCACGATCAATTTATGGAAGCATTGGTTTATACATTCCTCTTAGTCTCGACTCTAGGAATAATTTTTTTCGCTATATTTTTTCGAGAGCCGCCTAAGGTTCCGACTAAAAAGGCGAAATGATTTTTCATTATCTTACATTATCTTTATCTAAATGGAAGTAAAGTAATGAGCCTCCCATATTGGGAGGCTCATTACTTTACTTCCATTTAGTCCCCGTGTTCCTCGAATGGATCTCGTAGTTGTTGAGAGGGTTGCCCAAAAGCGGTATATAAGGCGTACCCGGTAAAACTTACAAGTAAACCAGATATAAAGATGGCAACTAAGGTTGCTGTTTCCATTATTATCAAATTTCAAAACTATAACGGATCTATGATAAGATCCTTTATTTACAACGGAATAGTATACAAAGTCAACCGATCTCAACCAATGCAATAGGATTTATGGCTACACAAACCGTTGAGGATAGTTCTAGATCTGGTCCAAGACGAACTAATGCAGGGAGTTTATTGAAACCATTGAATTCAGAATACGGGAAAGTGGCTCCTGGGTGGGGAACTACCCCTTTGATGGGGGTCGCAATGGCTCTATTTGCGGTATTCCTATCTATTATTTTGGAGATTTATAATTCTTCCGTTTTACTAGATGGAATTTCAATGAATTAGGTCCATAAAAATCATGAAGTCCTGGCTTTTCAATCCAAAATGAATTACTTAGGACTCTCATTTCTAGTCTATTCTGGCAGTTCGACCGTGAAATTCTTTTGTTTCTGTATTTCCGGAATATGAGTGTGTGACTTGTTATAATTGATCCTATTGATAGTACAGAGAATGGGTCTGTCATCTTGAGAGAGATGAGTTCTGCTTCGTCGGATATTCATTTTTTTTATCTGGAGCACGGAATATATGGAATAGATCGAGAAATATTTGAACTATGATTCATACCTACTATTTATACCTCGCGACTGGATTCAAAAAAATGTAAAAGATTGATTTTATCATTATAAATCGAAAGGGTTTTCTTCCTTAAAAATTGGGTTTCTGTTTATTTGTTTATTTT